AGAAGCAAGTCCCACAGCCAATCCAGCAGCAATAACAGAAGCGGCAGAAATCAATGGATTCATATTAAGTTCCTCGCACCAAAAAAAAGAAATGGTTAATGATACAATCAACCGATGAATTATTACTTCATTATTCCATCACTTAAGATCTATCCGAAAAAAAAAAAGAACTAAGAACTCTGAATTGAAATAATAATATTACTGAATCATCAGAGCTACTTCGATATCTCGTTTTTAGTTCCTATCCGTGGAGTCTTTGTAAATCTATATGGTTCCAATTCTTCCATTTCTTTGTTCCGAACCATTCCATTCTTTCAATTCTTCGCTCTTTCTCTTCTATATGCATGCTTGACTTCATTTGTTTATTCATTCAATCCACAGTCACAGATAAAACGGAAGGGCTTGCATTGGAATCCGTCTAAATTCAGTGGGATGGGAAATAATATATATGGATAGCCCATATATAACTAGTGAATATCTAATATCACATATACATTGTTTCTTTAATAACGTAAACCATCCGTATCTTCTATTGAACCGGATTCTAGAATCATTCTTCGAAACATATACAGGGATTGGCTTAGAGCCCTTACATATACCCAGCTCAACCCCCCTTACTTTTTTTTAATTCTCTAATATCATACATTTTTTTTTTGCTCCTATTCTAGATCGTATATACCGGTATGAGTTGGGATAAGCTTTTTTTTAAGACCATTTCGGAAGCTAGTCAATGATGACCCTCCATGGATTCACCTATATAAGCTGCGGCTAAAGTTGCAAAAATAAGAGCCTGAATCCCGCTTGTGAATAATCCAAGGAACATGACAGGTATAGGAACCACCGAAGGTACTAAAGAAACAAGAACAACAACTACTAATTCATCCGCTAATATATTCCCGAAAAGTCGAAAACTAAGTGATAAGGGTTTTGTGAAATCTTCTAGGATGTTAATTGGTAAAAGTATTGGAGTTGGTTGAATGTATTTACCGAAATAACCCAATCCTTTTTTGGTAAGACCCGCATAGAAATATGCCACTGACGTAGGTAAAGCTAAAGCAACAGTAGTATTTATATCATTCGTGGGTGCAGCTAACTCTCCATGCGGTAACTGTATGATTTTCCGGGGTAAAAGGGCACCTGACCAGTTAGAAACAAAAATAAATAGGAACATAGTTCCAATAAAGGGAACCCAAGGACCATATTCTTCTCCAATCTGAGTTTTGCTCAAGTCTCGAATGAATTCGAGGACATATTCGAAGAAATTCTGACCGTCGGTTGGAATGGTTTGTGGATTCCGAACAGCTATAGTGGCTGAACCTAATAAGATAGCAATTACAACCCAAGAAGTGATAAGTACTTGGGCATGGACTTGGAAACCCCCTATTTGCCAATAAAAATGTTGGCCTACTTCCACATCGGATATATCGTATAACACTTTTAGTGAGTTGATGGAACAGGGTAAAACATTCATATTGCCCTCTGACATAAATAGAACTTAAAAAGGAATTATTTTGATTCAGCCATCTCGTATCTCTTTCTCAACTCGTCTACTTTGAATCAATCGTATATTTCGGATCCCAAGTGATCACATAATATCCCCAGTGATTTTGATCTCTTTTTTGAGACTCAGGGATAGTAACCGATTCAATCAATTTATGGAGTTTCCAAAGTCATTGACTTATCCTATTATTAATCAACAATTTCTTATATAGCTAGAACCGCCCTCACAAATTGCGGATACTAATTTGTTAAGAATCAATCGGATTGAAGCTATAGCGTCATCGTTCGCTGGAATCGGAATATTTGCGAGATCCGGGTCACAATTTGTATCGATTAAACAAATTGTTGGAATCCCCAAAGTGAGACATTCTCGAAGAGCCGTATATTCTTCTTGCTGATCAACGATGATTACAATATCGGGTAACCCCGTCATATATTTGATCCCGCCCAGATAGGTTTGCAAGTGAGATAATTGCCTCTTCAACATTGCTACATCTCTTTTCGGGAGACAGTTGAATTTCCCCGTATTTTGTTCCGATCTCAAGTTCCTGAACCTATGAAGTCTCATTTCTGTAGTGGACCAATTCGTTAACATACCACCGAGCCATTTTTTATTAACATAATGACACCGAGCCCTTATTGCAGCTGATGCTACTGAATTGGCTGCTTTATTTTTGGTACCAACTATTAAGAAGTGTTTTCCTATACTTGCTGCATCAAAAACTAAATCACAGGCTTCTGACAAAAAACGAGCAGTTCGAGTAAGATTTGTAATATGAATACCTTTACGCTTTGAAGAGATGTAAGGTGCCATTCTAGGGTTCCATTTCCTAGTACCATGGCCAAAATGAACTCCTGCTTTCATCATCTCTTCAAAATTCATGTTCCAATATCTTCTTGTCATTTCTCCCCACATTTTCTCTCTTTTTTTTTTATTTAAGAGGTACCTGAAATAAATAATTGTTCCGACGGAACCTTCTACCGGAGATTGACCGTTAAT